TATTATAAAATTATTTTGTAAAATTATTTCTATTCTTTATATTTCATATAGTTATGTGTTCCCTAATTAGATTATCATGAACTGGAATACAATACATTTCAGCGGGCTAAACTTAAAATGGATTATTTCGAAAACAGGTCAATGATGGCCTTCCATGGATTCACCTATATAAGCCGCAGCTAAAGTAGCAAAAATGAGAGCTTGAATACCGCTTGTAAATAATCCAAGGAACATGACCGGTATAGGAACTACTAAAGGTACTAAAGAAACAAGAACAACAACTACTAATTCATCAGCTAATATATTTCCAAAAAGTCGAAAACTAAGCGATAAGGGTTTTGTGAAATCTTCTAAGATGTTAATCGGTAAAAGGATTGGAGTTGGTTGGATGTATTTACCAAAATAAGCTAATCCTTTTTTTGAAAGACCCGCATAGAAATAGGCCGCTGACGTAAGTAAAGCTAATGCCACGGTAGTATTTATATCATTTGTGGGTGCAGCTAACTCCCCATGAGGTAACTGTATGATTTTCCAGGGCAAAAGAGCCCCTGACCAATTCGAAACAAAAATAAATAGAAACAGGGTTCCAATAAAGGGAACCCATGGACCATATTCTTCTCCAATCTGGGTTTTGCTCACGTCTCGAATGAATTCAAGGACATATTCAAAGAAATTCTGACCGAAAGTGGGAATGGTTTGCGGATTTCGAACAACGAGAATGGCTGAAACTAATAAGATAGCAATCACAACCCAAGAAGTAATAAGGACTTGGGCATGTACTTGGAAATCGCCTATTTGCCAATAGAAATGTTGACCTACTTCCACAGCAGATATATCATATAATCTTTTTAATGTGTTGATGGAACATAATAGAACATTCATATTGCCTTAACCTCTAAAATAAATAGAAAACTTGAAAAGGAATTATTTTTATTCAACCATCTCCTTTTTGACTTGTTTACTTAAATTTTATATTTTATTTTTATTTGAATACCGACTAATCGCATAATATTTTCGGTTATTTTTATCTCTTTTCCACGATTTAGTAATTTAGTACTAGTATAGTCGAGTAACCAATTCCATTTCCATAAATCTACGAATTTCCCCAACCTCATATTTGATTTACCTTATTATTAATCAAGAATTTCGTCTATAGCTAGAACGACCCTCACAAATTGCAAATACTAATTTGTTAAGAATTAATCGGATTGAAGCTATAGCATCATCGTTAGCTGGAATCGAAATATCTGCGAGATCCGGGTCACAATTTGTATCGATTAAAGAAATCGTTGGAATTCCCAAAGTGATACATTCTTGAAGAGCTGTATATTCTGCCTGCTGATCAACGATTATTACAATATCAGGCAACCCCGTCATATATTTAATGCCGCCCAGATATGTTTCCAAGTGGGATAATTGTCTCTTCAACATAGCGGCATCTCTTTTTGGAAGACAGTTGAGTCGCCCCGTCTTTTGTTCCGTTCTCAAGTCTCTTAACTTATGAAGTCTCGTTTCGGTAGTATACCAATTTGTTAACATACCGCCGAGCCATTTTTTACTCACATAATGACACCGAGCTCTTATTGCAGCCCGCTCTACTGAATCAGCTGCTTTATTTTTGGTACCCACAATTAACAGTTGTTTTCCCCTACTTGCTGCATCAAAAACTAAATCACAAGCTTCTGATAAAAAACGAGCAGTTCTAGTAAGATTTGTAATATGAATCCCCTTACGTTTTGCAGATATATAAGGTGCCATTCTAGGATTCCATTTCCTAGTACCATGGCCAAAATGAACTCCCGCTTCCATCATCTCTTCCAAAGTTATGTTCCAATATCTTTTTGTCATTTAGCTCCACAATTTTTTTTTTCAAAAAAAAAAATTGAAAAAAAAAAAGACACCGGGTATCTTGAAATAGAAATAAATAAGTGTTCCGATGGAACCTTCTTGTCTACCGAGGATTGGCTGTTGATACATTACATGATCAGGCCATTTCTTTTTTTTTATTTATTATTATCAAATGCCTGCGTTTAAAGGGATGAATCCACTCTTAAAAATGATTACTCTGATGTATCACATAAATTCTTTGAAATGAAAAAAATCAAAAACTTCTCTGTGGTGGAACAAAATATCTCTCATTTCCCCCTCGAATATATTATTTTTTTTTGTTTGCAAGGTAATCTTGTTATGTTGCCTTGAATGGCGCTTTACTCTTTTGAATCCGGTACCAACGGGTATTATTCCCCCTAAAACAACGTTTTCTTTCAAACCTTTCAACCAATCGATACGACCCCGGAGAGCGGCTTTTGCTAAAACTCTAGCAGTTTCTTGAAAACTCGCTTCCGATATGAAACTTTGAGTATTCAGAGATGTTTTCGTTATTCCCAATAATATAGCTCGGTAACAAATCGCTTCTTCCAAGGCACGCCCTGTTCGTTCAGCTCGCAACAAGCCAATAAGTTCACCGGGTGAAAAAACATTAGACATTCCATCTTCTGAAACCAAGACTTTTGATGTTATTTGACGCACAATAATTTCTATATGTCTATTATGGATGTGCACGCCCTGGGATCGATAAACCTTTTGGATTTTATTAACCAAAGAAATACTACTTTGCACTATCGTTAGCTTAGCACTAATAAAGAATCCCCAGGGAATACCGAGAATTCTTGTTATACGCTCGTTCCAAGTGTCAACTTTATTTTCTAGGTTCATGGATATTGAATCAATCGAACGCACTTCTAATACTTGTTCCACTTTTGGAAGACCTTGTGTTATATCACCAGATCTCGATTTTTCATATATAAATGTAACTAATATATCTCCTTCATAAAGGATTTCTCCATAATGACCGTGAACAGTTGCTCCCGGAGTCGCCAAATAAGGGTTAGCCGATCTTATTACTACAGAATCAATTTGAACGCTTAGAACTTGACCCGATTTTAGATGTGGTCCATTTTTCGTTTGAGCTATACATAAATTTTCCCAAAGAAATTGTCCAAGACTAATTATTGTAAACATTTTTCCACAATAATTATGATGGGGAAAATGCCAATTCAAATGGAATGGATTTAAAACGATGTTACTGTATAGATCGGGCTTATAAATTCTCTCGTTTTCGTCCATTAAATAATATTTCAATACTTGAAAAGTTTCCTTTAATTTGTCAAGTTGCAAATTTGGAGTTATCGAGATCTGATTATGAGTTATTAAACAATAAAATGAATACAAATTTGCAACTTGAACGGTTATTCCTAAAGGGCCTAAGGAATTCTTAATTGGAATTAAAAGACTTCTTTTAATTTGCTGAATTACCTTTTTTATTTCATTATGATATTTTACATCGTTGAAAGGTACCATTTTAAAACAATTCGCTGATGACAAAATTATCAACGATCGCAATTTATTTTGATTATTTCTATTCAACAACATACGAATAGTTCCGTGATTTTGGCTAAGTGATTGTTGAATTTTTTCCTTGGAATAAATAGAATCAAATGTATTGATATTGGTCCGATCTGACTGATTCTCTGGGATCAATCCGGAACCGTACGGATCATTCCTTTTTCTGATATCCCAAGTATGGGATTTTCCTAAGTAAATTCTTATAAAATCGCCAATCAAACCATTCGTACTTACTTCAACAAAAGAAGCGAAGGCTTTTTCTATAGAAGAACTTTTTTTGTTTTGATCCCAGTTCAAAACTAAACAAGTCCGAACTAATTGAATGCTTGTGTCAGAAATTTCCCGAATTGATTTTCCATTTCCATAAAGAATATAATTGAGAACTTTCAGTTCCAGATTATCCCTTTCCTGGAACAGATCTTGGGGGAAAGGTTTTACTAAATTGATACCGTCCGCTATTTCATATAGAATTATGGGTCGAACCAAAACAAAATACTTTTTCTTGGTAGTTGTGATCCATTGGACATAGATCAAATTTTTAATTTTTTTTGATTCCTTAGAATTTTTTTTTTTTCCCGTCTCTGGTGGTATCAAGATGCCACTGTGGCGGGATATCTTATCGATCTCTCCAGGAAAAAAGATATCGCCAGAAAATATTTTCAATTCAATCCGTTTTTTTTTCTTCTCTACTCGGACCAATCCACTTACTTGGCTTCTTATATTAAAAGTGATTGGTGTGTCTACTCCAACGATACTGTTGTTCCGTACCATTATGTAAGAAGATTCGGGTAAAATATGCACTTCCTCGGGAATGAAAAAAAATCGATCTATTTTTATTTGGTATTTTGGCTTAAATTCTTTTTCTCCTCGGTATTCATCTAAATCCTCTTTTTTAAAAACGGAAGGAATTCGAATTCCTATAGTCTTATATTTAGGAATTCCTGAACCCTGCGTTTTGTGTTGAGGATCATCGAAATAAGAAAAAATACTATTTCTACGAAAAATACCATTGATAGGTATTTCGATCGAGATACCGGAAAAGCGCATTAGTTCTTTGTCTCTTTCTTGGATCGATTGGAATGTAAATGGAATGATGAATCTATTTCTTCGTCTCTTTGCCAATAAATCCGAAGAATGGGGAGAAATATTAGGATGTAGGAAATAAAAATGATCCATACATATGATTTGATTAAATCCTAATAAATCTGGAATCAAGATTTGTTTTTTACCATAAGGGTTAGAACTAAAGAATTTATGTCTTACTTGATCATTAGGTACTAAAACGTTTGAATTTTTTTTTTTTCCGGACGCAAAAGAATCAATGTTCATTTGATCTTGATCCTTTCGGAGTGAAAACCAGCCTGCACCATACCTACAAGACCTTCCTGATAATATCCATAAATGACTTGTTTTTAGTAAAATATGTACATTACTATATGTAAATTTGCAAGCGTGATATACGTTGGTACTCCAATGCATTTCTCCTTCTGAGTCAGAATAAATATGTTTTCGAACTTTTTCTTTAAAATTCAAAGTATATGTTCTTGCACGAATCTCAGCAATTACTTGTTCTGATTCTACATATTGATCATTTTGAACTAATAGAAAACTTTTAGGTGGAATAGTGACGATGTTATATATAATATCATCATTTTCAATAGTTACATACAAGTCTATATAACATAGAAAAGCGGGATGACCATGACGTGTACGTGTAGGATGAACCCCATCCTCATTGAATTTTATTTTTCCGTTAGAAGGGACTCGCACATGTTCTGCAGTACCCCCTGTAAATACTCCACCGGTATGAAAAGTTCTTAATGTTAGTTGAGTACCTGGTTCTCCAATAGATTGACCCGCAATAATACCGACAGCTTCTCCCAATTCCACCAGGTCTCCATGAGTGGGGCTCCGGCCATAACACAACCGGCATATCCAAGATGTATTGCTACAAGTAAAGGGAGTTCGAATAGATATTGGTTGTGTTTGAAAGATTATGAATCGATTGAGAAGTCCAATCCCAATATCTTGATTTCTAATGGCAATACATCGTAAACCTATATATATATCGTCTGCTAATACACGACCAATTAATGTTTGAATCAAAATTTTTTCCGTCATCATTCCATCCCGGGTAATCACAGAAATGCCTCGAATGGTACCGCAATCTGTTTGACGTACAACAATGTGTTGAACGACTTCAACAAGTCTGCGTGTAAGATATCCAGCATCCGATGTTCGTACCGCAGTATCCACAACTCCTTTACGCGCTCCGTAACAAGAAATTATATATTCTGTTAAAGACAATCCTTCACGTAAATTGCTTTGAATGGGTAAATCAATCATTTGTCCTTGTGGATCCGACATTAACCCTCTCATACCTACTAATTGGTGTACTTGAGATGCATTTCCCCTAGCTCCCGAAAAAGACATTATATGGACTGGATTAAAAGGATCAGTCCTCCTAAAATTAGGATTCATTTCCTGTCGCAAATATTCACTTGTAGCATACCATATTTCAATGGATTGCCGTAACTTTTCTACCGCATGTACATTACCATAATGATGATGTTTTTCCAAAATCAAACCTTGTTGTTCAGCATCTTTGACCAGCCATCCCTTAGAAGGGATTGTTAAAAGATCATCAATCCCTAATGAAATGGATGTAGCAGTAGCTTGATGAAACCCCAAAGTCTTTACTTGATCCAGAATGTGTGATGTATATGCCATTCCGAAATGATCTATTAATCTTCTAATAAGTCGTTTAATGGCAGTTCCACCTATAACTTTATTGTGAAAGACTAAATTGGCCCGTTCTGCCATAAGTACCTCTATATTCCGCTCAGTGGAGTTCGGTTCAACAATGGATTTGAGTCAATGATTGTAAAACTTCCTTTTCTTTAACTTGATTCGCGTAGAAATTTATAAGTTAGGATCATATAGTTGAACCGGGAAGACCGGAATTCACACCGATATCCTAAATTGACTTAGCTTAGATACCAACCCATCTATGTATATGATTGGATACCCTATGAATGGGCTCGGCAAAAGCCTTGTATAGCTTCTTCGATTTCTCGATAAAAAGAAATATGACCAACAGTGGTTCGAATATATATACAACGAATTTGTTTTTTTATACTTCTTACTACTAGATAATGCTCATAAATATCATGATAGGTACCTAAAGATTCGTAGTGAACTTCGATAGGAGCTTCTCTTGACGAAATAACGCGTTGATCTAGTCGCCACCGGAGCCACAAAGGACTGTCGAAATTGATTCTTTTCTGTCGATAAGCTCCAATTGCATCATAGGAATTACAAAAAAAAGGTTTTTTTTTTTTCGTATACTTATAGTAATTTTCGTGAATTCTTTCATTTTTATAATTTTTGCAATTACGCGTATTATACCTATTTGCGCAAATACCTCGACGATTCCCGCTCGTTAATATGTAAAGCCCAATAAGCATATCTTGAGTTGGTACGAAAATGGGATCCCCAATAGCCGGAGACAAGAGATTCGTATGAGAAAACATAAGTAAACGAGCTTCTGCTTGAGCCTCCAAGGATAAAGGCACATGAACAGCCATTTGATCCCCATCAAAGTCTGCATTGAATCCCTTACAAACTAATGGATGTAAACAAATAGCACGCTCTTCTACTAAAATGGGTTGGAATGCCTGTATGCCTAATCTATGCAAAGTGGGCGCTCTATTCAGCAATATGGGATGTCCCCGCATAACTTCTTGAAGTATTTCCCATACAATGGGTTCCTTTTGCCGAATTTTACTCTTAGCAATTCCTATGTTCGAAGCAAATTGTTTTCGAATTAAACCACGAATTACAAATGTCTGGAAAAGTTCTATTGCTATTTCGCGGGGCAATCCACATCGATGTAATGAAAGTGATGGACCTACGACAATGACAGAACGCCCCGAATAATCAACCCGTTTGCCAAGTAGAGTCTCACGAAATCGTCCCTCTTTGCCCTCAATTAAATCTGAAAACGATTTGTAAACCTTATTATGACCATCTCTCATTGGTTGTCCGCGGATTCCATTATCAAGAAGTGTATCTACGGCTTCTTGTACCAATTTC